GGATTATCATATATATTCGTCTAAAAAGATGAATAGGTACACTTCATTTAGTTCTCATTCCTTGCACTTATTAACTACTTAAATATTAATATTATTTAGAATAGTTTCTATATAATAGAGATACTTATCATAAGATATCTTTATAATAGGTACAAATATTAAATCGAGGTACCCATTCTATGACAGATCTTAACTTACCCTCTATTTTTGTCCCTTTAGTGGGCCTAGTATTTCCTGCGATTGCAATGGCTTCTTTATTTCTTCATGTCCAAAAAAATAAGATTGTCTAGATCCGATGGGACCAAATTTCATCAATTTATTTCAACACTGAATCATAATACAGATATTTGTTTAGTGTAATATGGGACAATATGTGGCTTTTTCCGAACACAAACGAAAGAACTGTTATGCATGCGGATACATGATATCCGCATAAATGTATGTATATGATATGCGGGTATATCTGGTTAAAAATGATCGGCGAATATTTTTCTAATGGAAAGTATATGTATCTAACCAATTATTCCTAATGGTTCATATCAGACTAGTGCTAGTTGATGAAAGTTACTTCGGCATCATGAAAAGTAAAGTCAAATTTTTTCTCAATTCCAATCGAATGCAACTGGATCTAGTATAGTATGAACTGGCGATCAGAACATATATGGATAGAACTTATAACAGGGTCTCGAAAAGCAAGTAATTTTTGCTGGGCCTGTATCCTTTTTTTAGGTTCACTAGGATTCTTAGTGGTTGGAACTTCTAGTTATCTTGGTAGGAATCTGATACCTGGATTTCCATCTCAGCAAATCATTTTTTTTCCACAAGGAATCGTGATGTCTTTCTATGGGATCGCAGGTCTATTCATTAGTTCATATTTGTGGTGCACAATTTCATGGAATGTAGGTAGTGGTTATGACCGATTCGATAGAAAAGAAGGAATAATGTGTATTTTTCGTTGGGGATTCCCTGGAATAAATCGTCGCATCTTCCTTCGCTTCTTTATGAAAGATATCCAATCAATCAGAATGGAGGTTAAAGAAGGTCTTTTTCCTCGTCGTATTCTTTATATGGAAATCAGAGGTCAAGGAAACATTCCCTTGACTCGTACTGATGAGAATTTGACTCCGCGAGAAATTGAGCAAAAAGCTGCTGAATTGGCCTATTTCTTGCGCGTACCAATTGAAGTATTTTGAAATGAACTGAACGAAGAATGAATGTTTTCTCCACATAATAGAAGGAGCTTGCTTATTTCCTTTTTTTTTTTTTATACAATTGAAGTTTCCTCAGACTGTTCATTCGATAAAAACATGTTAGATTCCATTTCCTCGTTCCGTTGACGCAACAACCCGCTAGAATAAAACAAAAGCTGGGGAACGTATATGGATATGGAACAACTACAACTATTCCAACTATAATAAATATAATAAGTCTAATCTAAGTATGAATTCATCAAATATCCGAATATGTATTTCGTAATACTGAATTCATCCTTTTAGGTTAAGCCTCAGATTTTGCACTGATACCGTATTCCTGTGCTGTGGTTAGACGGTGCAACATTTCGAAATAATTAATGGAATTGATCCGGGAGGGTTTTTCGAGTATTTATTGAAAGGAATAAATGAAGATGAAATTCGTTCGAATTTTCCAAATTGAGATACCCGGAAATCCTATTTACTTAATTTATTACTTAATTTATTTACTTTTTATATATTATATATATATTTCTCTATCTATTTATTTCTTATTTTTTTTCATCCGAAAAAGGACCCTTATTTTATTTCTATATTCCTTAATTCCTTCTGGATCTAAGGAGTCAATTATTATACAAAAATGGGAATAGATCCATAGGTTCCATACCTTGTTATAGAACTTGTGCTTTAGAGAAACATCAGATCAGGTAGAGTTGACAAATGAAGCAGTTCATTAACAATTCACAGATAAAAAAAAAATGAAAAAAAAGAAAGCATTGATTTCCCTCCCATATCTTGCATCTATAGTATTTTTGCCCTGGTGGGTCTCTCTCTCATTTCAAAAAAGTCTCGAACCTTGGATTATTAATTGGTGGAATACTAGGCAATCCGAAACTTTTTTGAATGATATTCAAGAGAAAAATGTTATAGAAAAATTCCTAGAATTAGAAGAACTATTCTTGTTGGATGAAATGATAAAAGAATACCCAGAGACACATATACAAAATATACAAAATATACAAAAGCTTCGTATAGGAATATACAAGGAAACGATACAATTGGTCAAAACACACAATGAATATCATCTCCATATCATTTTTCATTTTTCGACAAATATAATATGTTTCGCTATTTTAAGCGGTTATTTTATTCTGGGTAATGAAGAACTTGTCATTCTTAATTCTTGGGTTCAGGAATTCTTCTATAACTTAAATGACACAATAAAAGCTTTTTCGATTCTTTTAGTTACTGATTTATGGATTGGATTTCACTCGACCCATGGTTGGGAACTAATGATGGGTTCGATCTACAATGATTTTGGATTGGCTCATAACGACCAAATTATATCTGGTCTTGTTTCCACTTTTCCAGTTATTCTAGATACAATTGTGAAATATTGGATCTTCCGTTTTTTAAATCGCGTATCTCCTTCGCTTGTAGTCATTTATCATTCAATGAATGAATGAAGAACTTATTTGATCTCCTGATATCAATCAAAATTTTTCTTCGCGCATAAAGAAAGCATTTTCCATTTGACTTATTCTTTCTTTATACTTCTACCTCTTCAAGGTATTTGTCCTATTTCAATAGAATTATTTCAGTACAATGGCAGACTCGTGGATAGGGAACTATACTAGCTACCTATCTAATTTATTGTAGAAATTCCTGGATGAATGATTGGATCATGCAAAATAGAAATACTTTTTCTTGGGTAAAGGAACAGATCACTCGATCTATTTCTGTATCGATCATGATATATGTAATAACTCGAACATCTTTTTCAAATGCGTATCCCATTTTTGCGCAGAAAGGTTATGAAAATCCACGAGAAGCAACTGGGCGAATTGTATGCGCCAATTGCCATTTAGCTAATAAGCCTGTGGATATTGAAGTTCCGCAAGCTGTACTTCCTGATACTGTATTTGAAGCAGTTGTTCGAATTCCTTATGATATGCAACTGAAACAAGTTCTTGCTAATGGTAAAAAAGGGGCTTTGAATGTAGGGGCTGTTCTTATTTTACCCGAGGGATTCGAATTAGCCCCCCCCGATCGTATTTCCCCCGAGGTGAAAGAAAAGATAGGAAATCTGTCTTTTCAAAGTTATCGTCCCAATAAAAGAAATATTCTTGTAATAGGTCCTGTTCCAGGTCAGAAATATAGTGAAATCGTCTTTCCCATTCTTTCCCCCGACCCTGCTACGAAGAAAGACGTTCACTTCTTAAAATATCCCATATATGTAGGTGGGAATAGGGGAAGGGGTCAGATTTATCCTGATGGGAGCAAGAGTAACAATACAGTCTATAATGCTACATCTGCGGGTATAGTAAGCAGAATAGTACGCAAAGAAAAAGGAGGATATGAAATAATCATCGTTGATGCATCGGATGGACACCAAGTGGTTGATATTATACCTCCAGGACCAGAACTTCTTGTTTCAGAGGGTGAATCCATCAAGCTTGATCAACCATTAACAAGCAATCCTAATGTAGGGGGATTTGGTCAGGGAGATGCCGAAATAGTGCTTCAAGATCCATTACGCGCCCAAGGCCTTTTGTTCTTCTTGGCATCCGTTATTTTGGCACAAATTTTTTTGGTTCTTAAAAAGAAACAGTTTGAAAAGGTTCAATTATACGAAATGAATTTCTAGATCCAGAGATTCCTTACCATCAAGTTGGTAAAAAACGCGGAATTCTTGTCGATCAATACAATTAAATATATATGATCAAAAAATTCTGTAAATCCCTTTGCTTGCTTTGTTTATACTATACTATTTTTTCGGGATGTATGGAATTCCTTACTTGTATCCCATTCCTAGCACTAGAAAATAGGCATACAAAAACAAAGGAAGAGGAGACAGGGCAAGGACGGGATAAATGAAAGGAACGGTACTGGATTATAAGTCTTACTAATCTTCTATTCGACACAAGAAAAAGGACTTTGTACCCTTTCTTGTGTCGTCTTGTATCGAAATAATAATGATTTTTCTCTTGTTCGCTAAAGATTACTATTTCTTCGTTTCCGGGTCTATCGGAATTCCTTTGTTTAGATTAATAAGAAGTAGTAGACAAAAAAAAAGGGTTAAGGGGGGTAATTCATCGAGCAAACGGAACTTTTTCTATTATTCAATTAACTTCAACGTAGAATAGAACTTATTTATAAAAGAAAAAGAAAAATTACTCAAACAAAAAAATGGACTTTAACTCTTTTTATTGAGAAGCGGATTAGATTTTATTTTTACGCATACCCCAATCCTTTTTATTTCATCACCTTTTTTCTTTTATCTTTTTTTTTTTAGAGTAAGGTTCTATTAGTTTAGTATGGAAATGATTTGCAGGATGTCTCATCCGTTTAAATCCATATAATTATCCAGAAAATCGATTGATTCCTTCTTGTAGCTTCTCGTAAGAGTTAATATTCTATTATGGATTATGGAGGAACGACAGAGCCTATAAATCAATCAATAGAAATAGATTCAATTCCGTTGTTCAAAAACATCATAAGAAACAAAGGAATAAAGTGGTTTGAAAGATCAGAGCAAAGGATCCATTTTGTCAGTTCTACGAAAATTTGGATTATGTTGACTGGATAACTTTCCCATTTGTATGTTATGGAATAGATCAAAGTCTCATCTCGCTCTAAGAGTAAGCACTCAGCAGTACCTTACGCCTTTCTTTTATTATAGGCGTAAGGTACCGCTGAGTGCTTACTTTTTCATGTCTACAATCCAGTTCATCTGATTACTACAGAGATGAACCCAATCCGGAATATGAACCGTAAAAGAAAATACCTATTAAACCGATCACAAGAATA